ATAAAACCGAAAGACCCCTTAACTATTTAAGCTGTTAATAGAACGAATCACACTTTTACCACTAAACTATACCCGCTACAATGTGATTATTGTATATGAATGGACCATTTGTCGAACAAGAAAGAGCATCATCTATTAATATTTAATATATAAATATAATTTTTTTTTTGAGGAGATATAGATATGAATACATGTTTTGAGGTATCGATTGATACCATTTGTAATAGCTTCAAACTTCTTCGTAGTCGTATAAAATTTAAGAAACCCAATTTCAAAACAGTACGTTTAGGGATATTCATAAGGGTTATTTTTGCCAGCGCGACCCTATCTGTGGGGTTATTTATTTATTTCGTACAGGCAGCAGGTGCTACAGGGCAGGGGCAGTATCCATTACGAAATGGAATCGTACCCCATATAACGATAACCGGAACCCCGGGGATAGATTTTGAATTACAAAGATCACAATGGTTAAAAAACCAAAGGAGACAAAATTATATCAACAGAAAAATTATGGTCTATCAAATTATATCTGACTGGGAGTTGAATCTCTATAATTTAATCAATCATTTGGAGAAATGTGTCTTTTTGAATCATGACAGAGAATTATCATTTTTGTTTACAGAAATTAAAAAATTAATTAAGTATGAAAAAATTGCTCATACTCAAGATATGGATATTTTAATTTTTCTTCAACTAAATTCTTTTGCAAAATTGCAGTTTCCCGAATTACCCGAAGTTCTAAGTGGAATGTTTAGGATGAACAAAAAAGAGGCAGAATCTGTTGTGAATATGGAGATTATGCCCACTTTCTCATTTGCAAACTTAGGACTGCACAAGTGGGTCGCCTTAGCCAAACAAGCTGCCAGAAAACTACTATGTAAATATAATATAATCGAATTGTTAAAAAAATGCCAAATTAAAAAAAAACTTCTCGAGGGATGGCTGAATAAAAATATTACTTGGATCAATCATGAATTTTCGCGTCAATTGATATTCGCTAAAAAATTTGCTAAAAACAAGGGTTTGATGCCGGAAATGGAGCTCCAAGAGCTAATTAGCATAGAGGCATTGCTTAGAGATGCATTAGAAGGCGGAACACCCACCGATCGAGCGGCACGTGACGCGATTAAACAAATCCAGGAAAATTGCCTAGATCGGCTGGTGATACCGGGACAAGAACCACGGAACTGTTATAGAAATTCTTTTTTACAAAAACAAAAAAACAAAAGAAAACAAAATAAATTATCATTAACAATAGTACAAAAAACACCAATGATCAATGAGGATACTGGTTTTATTGCGCATGATGATGGTTTTGAAGCCTTTTGTAATGACCTCAACGAAGTGGAGCGATTGCCCTCTATTAGTTGTGATTCAGAGCCTAATTGGCAAAAAAAAAAGAAAAGGGGAATCTGATTCCCCGAATGGAAAAAAAGAAAAAATTTTACTGTGATCCCCATTTTCATCAAAATAAAAAAAGAATCCAGATTATCTACCCAGAATATTACTGGGTAGATAATCTATTCTATTGTTGTTGTTTTTTTTTTTTTTTTGATACATTGCGGTCAATAATGTTCGTGAATTAGATGAAGGAAGTTACGGAAAGAGAGGGATTCGAACCCTCGGTATGAATAACTCATACAACGGATTAGCAATCCGACGCTTTAGTCCACTCAGCCATCTCTCCCAATTAAACAAAATTGAAAAATACTATTTTACACACTATAATTGAAAGAATGAAAAAAAAAAAGACTTCTTTCTTTAGTCTTTAGATTATAGATACAGAGAATCTTAATAACAATTAGTAGAACGATGGTAATAAGGTATATCAATAACTTTATTATATATTCTAATTATATTTATATAGGGATTATAGGGATGGTCCTGAGGAAAAGATAAGGATAAGATTAAGTAAGGATACAATCCAGAGTATATACAATGAGACATTCCTCTGTTTTAATTCAGAACGATAAGGAAGGGATGAAAAAAAAGAAAAGAATCGATCGTTTGAGTATTTAAAATAGAAAAAATAAGAATAAAAGAGGCATTCATCTATATGTGGTATATATCCATCCATATTGAATTGCGGATACATCAATGATAGAATCATTTTCGATTGGACTAAATATAAATAAAAATACTACCATGATATGAAAGAAACTAGAAAATAGATAAGAGATCAAACAAATAGGAGGAAACAGAGACAATTTATATATTTTATATGCACTATATATATTTTATAGTTTAGTATATATAAACTATAAAAAAAATCTATATTATATATATAAATAGAAGACTCTATAGAAATAGAAGTGCCTACCGAAAGAATTAAACGTAAACGTCCTCGGATCCAGAATAAATAAATGAACAAAGGAAAAAGAAGGGGATGGGATCCAAATCCCAACGAGATCCCAGTCTCAAAACAAAAGGGGATATGGCGAAATTGGTAGACGCTACGGACTTGGTTGGATTGAGCCTTGGTATGGAAACATACTAAGTG